GTCAGCTTACTAATTGGATGCCCTACTGCGTTACAAAATTTCGCTTTAGCCAATGATCCAATCAGAGGAATAATTGGAACTATTGTATCGAGTTTATTGGGAGCATTATTTAGTAGAAATGAATTTTCTAGCATTTGATTCCGCACCACTGCAGGATTTCGTCGAAGACTTGAAAAGTAACTCAAAAAATCGAGGGAATGCTTGGATAATTGGTTTATACGGATACTTGCCGCGTGAGACCATACATCAAAATGACATTGCCATAAATTGACAAGGTAAGATTTCCATTTATTCATTAGAAGAGGTGTGTCTTTGGAAGCCAGAATTGATTTTCCTTGATATCTAACATAATGCATGAAAGGATCCTTGAGAAAGCATGGGATGACCGGAAAATCATTAGCAAAGACTTCGGCAAAATGTTCTATTTTTCTATATAAACAGAGTCGTTCAAAAAGGACTCCAGAAGATGTTAATCGTAAATGAGAAGATTGGTTACGGAGAAAAAGGAAGATGGATTCGTATTCACATATATAAGAATTATATAGGAATAAAAAAAATCTCGGATTACTTTTTGAAAAAATGGAAATAGATTTATTTGTAATAATAAGACTGTTACAATTAGAATACTCATGAAGAAAGAACCGCAATAAATGCAAATAAGAAGCATCTTTCACCCGGTAACGAAGGGTTTGAACCAATATTTCCAGATGGGCAGGGTAGGGTATTAGTATATCCGCCGAATAATTTAAATGTGGGAACTTTTCCTCTAAAAAGGGAAATATTGAATGAATGGATCGTAAATTGTAAAATCTTACGATTTCTGCCCCTTCTAAAGAAGATATTAATCGTAGATAAAATGGAATTTCCACAATGATTGAAAATCCTTCTGATAGAATTTTAGAATGCAAATTCTTGTTGTACCCCAAAAATGGATTTTGTTTAGAATCATTAGCAGAAATTATCAAATAATTCTGTTGATACATTGTAGTAATTAAGCGTTTTACAATCAGTAAACTAGATTTATTATCATAACCTATATTTTCCAACAACATGTATCTATTTAAACCATGACCATGAGCAAGTGCATAACTATATTCCCGAAAGATAAGTGGGTATAGGAAGTCATGTTGCCGAAATCTATCGAGTTCTAAATATCCTTGAAATTCCTCCATTTAAAATTAGATGGGGATAAGGGATTTCTTTTGGGTTATTAAATGACACATAGTACGAGACAGTCAAAACAGGATATTATAGTAAGAAATAAATAGATATATACCCCGGAACCAGATAAGACTGATCGACGGACTCTTTAGCCTCTCCTTTTCCATCTAATTTAATTGGTTTATGTTCATTCGAGGATAACAAGATGGTTAGAAATCCTTTATTTGTTCAACCCAATCGCTCTTTTGATTTTGGAAAAAAAGGATTTTTATCTTTATCAATAGACTGCTTTTTCTACACATTTACCCCCACACTCTAATGGAGAATAGCTACTAATAATTAGGATTAAAAAAAAAATCGATGATCCACTTATGGGAAAAGCATTTCCCGCATCAAGGACTAATCTATTTTTAACGTTTAATTAGATCGGGTAATCGTTCAAATTAAGAACAGAAGCTCGTTTCTTTTTTTTTTGTTTACCTATAATTGGAGCCATAGGGCTCTATCCATTTATTCACTTAACCCAAAATTTCATTTTATTTTTTTTCGTCAAGAATTTAAACAAAGTTTTGAACCGATCCGCTAAGAATAAAATATTCTCAGAATTCCACATTGATACGACATGCTGCTTTTTCCATTCATTCCTTTGAGGATCAGTCGCGGTTTTACAAGCTCTAGAGATAGTATCGACGAAGACGTTGCTTCATACAAATGTGTAAAAATTGCCAGTCGCACTTAAAAGCCGAGTACTCTACCGTTGAGTTAGCAACCCCCCCCCCCCCAAAAAAAAAAAATGTGTAGATCCAATCGGAATAAAAAATTAGATTTAATTGCACACCGAAATCCAAATAGTAAAATAGCAAAAATATTGCTAATCGATTCTGAACATAAAAAAAATAATGAACATATTAGATGCAAATACACTGACTTCTAAAATAAGAATCTAGATTAAGATAAGGATATGGATTAAGTCAAAATTGATGTACTACCACGGATTTAGTTCGTATCTTATCCATTATTATCTTATCCGTTTTTTTTTTCAATAAAATAAATAAATAATAAATAAATAAAGGCTTCTCGTATCCCAGCAAATCCGACGAATCCGTCGTTTAAATAAAGTAAAATAAAAAAACCAAGTCCATAGATGGAACAGAGGGAAATAGATACATTTATTCATGATCGGATTATATTTGTTTGATACACTGTTGTCAATATGAATGTAAATCTTAAGAAAAGAACACAATGTGGAGAACCATAAATTAAAATAAAAAAAAAATTAAATATTAAATATGGAATTAATATAATAAAATATAAATTATACAAATAAAGAAAAACTAATGACTTGTATTGAATTGGCACTAACTATATATGGATAATAAACATGGATACAAAAGGATGTAAGCGTAAGAATCAATATTCGTAGCAAAGTATCGCAATGCTTGGGTTTACTTAATCCATATAAGTAAAAAAAAAAAAAAAAAACAAATCTGAAATCCCATTTGTTTTTTTTTTTATTTATTTGTTCATAACATAAAAAAAGTGAAAGTTTCAACTAAAAACCAACTAGTATTGAATTAGCAATAATGTAAATATTTTGGATTTCTAAATCCAACTACTTCGGTTATTCATTTGATCTTTTTTCATCTGTCTTAAATTAAATGAATTTCTATCACTAAAATAAAAATAAATTTTTGTCGTTATAGAAGACGACATTTTTTAGTAGTAGACATTTTTTGGTAGTAATAATAAATAGGTATGAATAGAACAAAAGAGGGGGGGCGGTAGTATATAAAAGGTTATACAAAGTTATATAAGCCCCCTCTTTTGTTCTATTCATTAATTGAATTTAATCTGTTGATTAAGGCAAAGTTCCATAAAAACTCCCGCCTTCTTCGAAATATCATGAACAGTTCCCGTAGGTTGAGCGCCCCTTTCAAGGAAATATAGAATAGCAGGAACATTTAAATAGGTTTGATTCTTTAGCGGATCATAAAAGCCCACTTTCCGAAGAGCTCTTCCTTCTCTTCGGCATCGAGCATCAATTGCAACGATTCGATAAACCACCCATTGGGATAGATGTAGATGAATAATACCCCCCCTAGAAACGTATAAGAGGTTTTCTCCTCATACGGCTCAAGAAAATTCGAAATTATGTCTATGGATCGAATTTGAAATTTTTAATTAGTAATGTCAAATGGATCCATAAAATAATCAAATCAATTAAATATGAGTTAAGTACTTTTTAGTATTCCTTATTCTTATCCGAAAAAGAAAATAAAATCATTTGTATTCGCATCCTCATAACTCAAGTTGGATAACTCGCTAATAGCCCAAGGAAACCCTTTACTTTAGGTATTTCGTTTATTGAGCGATCTCTAACCACGCACCTTTTTTTGCCTTTAGAATCTATTTTGATTCTTAATTAGAATCTATTTATTGAGACAACTGAAAGTGGTATTTCCTTGTTCCAGGATTCTTTATCGTTTCTTTGAATCATTGGGTTTAGACATTACTTCGGTGATTTTTAATCGTTTCAAAAAACGTCAGCAACATACCCTTTTTGTGATTTCTTTTTATCAAAAAATCATACAAATGGTCGATTTGATTCCTGCGCGATACACTTTTAATCGAAAGAGTTTTACCAATTCCAAGAGGTTTTACTTATAAATTTGAAAATGGGATCCTTTCGATTTTTATATGGAAAATATACTTACGAAGCTGTTTCAACTTATTAATTAACACTAACCCTAGATCCGTTCCCTTAAAAAATGAATCAATACTTTTTTTTACTCGAGCTCCATTAAGATCATGTACTATTTACATCCCAACCCCCGACCTCAAAAAGGAGGGTTCTAGTGAAACAGAACAAACGATGTCGAGCCAAGAGCGCCCTCATTCCTATCTAATTAATATAAAAAGAAAATGATGGATGTAAGAATCCACAGACGACCATATCCCTCAAGTCGCACGTTGCTTTTTACCACATCGTTTTAAACGAAGTTTTACCATAACATTTCCTAGTAGGTTGCTGTAAACAGTATGTAATTGATTCCATTATGGACTCATGAATAATCATTGGTTCGTTCGGTATATAGTAATCCATACTTTTATGAATGGGTAATTTCTCAAGAAGTATCAGCACGAATTAAATTTAACCCCATATAATATATATAATAAATATATATATAATATATAGAAATATAATAATAGAAATATAATAAATATTTTTTTAATATATTATTTTATTTTTTCTTTAGAATTATAATCTAAATATAAATATTAGAATATAAAAAAATTGAACTAATAAATAACACAAATAAGTTTTTTTTTAATCTGCATCTTGAAGTGACTTGCTAAAATAGATTCACCAATTTCACACTTCTTCGAGTACCAAGGACTCATAAGACATTATTAAAAATATTTAATTGATTGAAAAATTTCCTATTTCACTATCATTACATTATTTGAATAAGGCTTTACAGTAAAAATCGCATTTTGATAATAATAGAGAAAAATTCATATTCGGATTAAACCATAAAAAAATGTAAATTCTTTTTGTTTTTCACGAGGTGGTGGATAAAGACTGATAGAATAGAGGCTTTGGGTTGTTATTCTTTTTGATAAATCATAATTAAAAGAGGATTCCCATACCTATCAGGTAGACTAAACAAATATCTTTGAAAGTAATTAGAAACATTCGATGTTAAAGGGTAAAGTTAAATATTTAAAATTTAGGGATAACAAATGTCACAAAACTCAATTGAAATAAAATAAAGTTTTCAATGAATCAATGAAATAGAAGAAATAGAACGATAACAATACATATATATAAGCCTTCGCTCCCTTTCTGCGTAGTTTATTTGACTTGGAGTCAATAATCCGGCTGCAATTATTTCCTAAGGAAAAGCGACTAAGATGTATGAATACACTTTGTCTCAATTGGTACATATCATATATTTACAATTTTTCATAAAAGAAAACACAAAATACTTAAAAAGGGGTTCAAAGAAAAGACATATGTTACGTATGTAACTTGATTTTTTTTTAATGAAATTCAGACAGCCGCATATATTGAAATTGGTATTTTACATTGACGTTTAACTCCTATCTACTGCGTCAATTCTATGAATATGATGAATCCTAAATAAAAAAAGAATCCTATTAGAGTGTTCCAGACTATTACTATTTTGTATAAATGTAAATTAAAACAAGTACAGATTAAATCATGGCTCGTATTTTTATTTTATGAAGAACTAACTTATTAAATAGAAATATGATTTAATCTATGCTCCCCTCTTACCTGTATACAAATAGATTCAATTACATCTGTGTGTTATTTGAACACGATTCGATTTTTGATTTTTGAAAACGATATAATTCATATAAGAATCAATCATTATAGGAAAGCAAAATCAGATTATAACCAATCTTATTCTACTCTTAAAAAAAAAAAATAAGGTTGTTTAAAAAAGGGCAATCTTTCTTTTATTCTGATATAAAATAGAAAATCTATATTCTGATATGATATATATATATAATATAATAGGTATGCTCTGGGACGGAAGGATTCGAACCTCCGAATACCGGGACCAAAACCCGTTGCCTTACCACTTGGCCACGCCCCATTTTTTATTTCTATTCGACATTAATAAAGACTAATATTGATAGTAGTTCTTCGTCAATTCTAGTCCAAATCTATATAGAATAGATTAGAGTGTTGCTAGGATTTTGAGACATTTAGATAGAGAATTAAACGACATTTATTGATCATTACATACAATTCAATTAAGATATTGTATGAAAGTATGGTTTTGTCTATTCTCTTTTGATTTGAGAATTGAAGGATTTTTGATTGGGTTAATTAAAAAAAAAAATAAGATTATAATAACTCATATTAAGAACTCATCATATTAATAACTCAATCAAAATAAATACAATTATCTTCAAGAACAAAGAAAAAAATGTTTGTTATGCTTAATATCTTTAGTTTGATCTGTATTTGTCTTAATTCTGCTCTTTCTTCAAGTAGTTTTTTCTTCTCAAAATTGCCCGAGGCTTATGCTTTTTTGAATCCAATCGTAGATTTTATGCCAGTAATACCTTTGCTCTTTTTTCTCTTAGCTTTTGTTTGGCAAGCTGCTGTAAGTTTTCGATGAGATCTTTAATACGGTCCTAGAAAAATTCATGATTTATTCTTAAAAAAAAATTCTAACAATTCATAAGATCAGATAAGTCTTATAGTATAACCCTTCGATTCAAATAATGAAATTCTTGGATCGCCACAATACGTCTGGGCTCCCCCCAGTTCCTCATTCGGACCCTTTTTTACAGTGAAAGAACCTAGTAGATTCCTCCGCAATATCTAATTGCGGGTATGAAAAAGCTTTTGGTAATGAAAGACTTTACTCTTATTACAAATGAATTTCTGAAAATTATTTTTTATTTCTATAGATTTAGAAAAATAATTTCGTGGTGTCAAAATAAGGTATGTGGTATAAAAAGGGAGAATCTATTATCTTTTTTTCCAAAAAAAATGATCTTGGAGATTGTGTAATGCTTACTCTTAAACTATTTGTTTACACAGTAGTGGTATTCTTTGTTTCTCTCTTTATCTTCGGATTCCTATCTAATGATCCAGGACGGAATCCTGGACGTGAAGAGTGAAGAATAAAAAATAACAATAAAGTTTCTGTTTTCCTTGCTTGATTTTAAAATGTTCTTAGGATTTTATTTATTCCACGTTTTTAACTATTAATTAAAATGAAATAAAAAAAAAAGACTCGTTGAAAGAGAAATTGAAAGATAAAGAAAAAATACCAAGTCATTGACTAAAGCGGAAAGAGAGGGATTCGAACCCTCGGTACGAAAAACCCGTACAACGGATTAGCAATCCGACGCTTTAGTCCACTCAGCCATCTCCCCAAATTGAAAGAAAAAGGATAATTACTAGATTCTATTACACAAAAACAGTAAGGCTTGAAAAAGGGCCCTCTCTTTATACCTCTTTATTATTCAGTATATAATTATTATATAGATATCTAATTATAGAGACATAGAAAAATAGAAAAAACAATATAGAAAATAAAAATCAGTGATTTCATTTAGGTAAAGTAAGGGCTCGAAAGCGATATCTCAACTCAACTATTCCAATGAATATAAATTTAGATATATAACCACCTAATGCCCCAAGAATATTATATATTATATAAACTATAAACTATAAATTATATAGCAATGAGTTTCTTATATAAAAAAATTATAGAATTAATAAATAGTAAATAGAAAGTAATAATAAATATATAAATTAAAATTAAATAAATAATAAAAAAAGAGTACCTCTTTGCTTTCGTCTGCAAGATCCTTTTTTACTTTTACTTCCACAGCCCGGCCCCCGGTCCTGACCGGGCCGGGTCTTTCGTTTTTGTTCCAATGAATCATAGAAAAAAATGATTTATTTGATTTGAAAAAAAAAAATGATTAATGATTGTTCTTGAAACAACAACAATCATAATAAAGGCAATTTCTATTCCTATCATACAGAATAGAATAGAATCCGAGTGTCATTTCTTAATTATTTTATTCTTTCTTTTTTTTTTCTTTTTATTACATTTACTTTACTGGAATAAAAAGAAAAAAGAATAGAACCATATATTCTTTCACAATTTATGTTATGGCATACGCCTTTTTTTTTATCGAGACGTATCCATCTCATTTAAATAACTAAAAAAGCGTGTTTTTTTAGTTATTTAAATAAATCCTCTTTCCCCAATCTCATTAGTCTCCTTGGCCAAAGCATATCAACGCTCTAATTTTCATGATTCTTTTCTGATCCTATCGTCTTAATTATGACCCATTTTTTTGTTCGACAAAAGATCCATTTATATACAATAATCACATTGTAGCGGGTATAGTTTAGTGGTAAAAGTGCGATTCGTTCTATTAATCCCTTAAATGGTTAAGGGGTCCTTCGGTTTAATTAATATTCCGATCAAAAACTTTATTTCTTAAAAGGATTTAATCCTTTACCTCTCAATGAAAGATTCGAGGAAGAATAGACATTCTCGTGATTTGTATCCAAAAGAGTCAATTAGAAATTGGAAAAAACAAAATTGGATTATGAAATTACGAAACATAATTGGTTTTTGAATTGGATCAATATTTCCAATTGAATAAGTATGAGTAAAGGGTCCATGGATAAATAGAGAAGGGAGTATTTCTAATCGTAACTAAATCTTCAATTTATGATTTGTATAAAAGAGATTGAAGCAAAACAGCTATTAACTAATGGCTTTGGTTTACTAGAGACATCGACATATTATATTGTTTTAGCTCGGTGGAAACAAAATCCTTTTCCTAAGGATTCTTTCAAATAGAAATAGAGAACGAAGTAACTAGAAGGGTGGTTCTAACCCCCCCTGTTCTATAGGGATCATCTATAAAGCGGGTTTTGTTTTGAATGCATTCAAACAGAAAAGCTGACATAGATGTTATGGGCCGAAATTTCTTTTCTTTTTTTTTGTAATTTAGTTCACATCTGCCATATGTGAAATTTGTCCATCTTTCATAAAGGAGCCGAATGAAACCAAAGTTTCACGTTCGGTTTTGAATTAGAGACGTTAAAAACGATGACTCAACGTCGACTATAACCCCTAGCCTTCCAAGCTAACGATGCGGGTTCGATTCCCGCTACCCGCTTATATCTCTATATTATATATATTAATTTATTCTCTATATTTCTAAAATTCTATATTCTATTTAGAATATGTTTAATAGTAAAAGTTATAGTTTTTATCTATTATAAAATATTATAGTATTTAAATTCTATATTAAATAATCTATAATATGGAGGATCTAATTATAATTATTCATGTAATGAATCTAATTTAATGTAATTATTAATATAATGATAATGAATGTATCATTGAATTGAATGCGCAATTCCTGGAATTCTCTCAATGGTCTTTTTTCTGACCAAGAGATGTGAAAACAAAACTAAGAAAAAAGCGTCCATTGTCTAATGGATAGGACAGAGGTCTTCTAAACCTTTAGTATAGGTTCAAATCCTATTGGACGCGACGGATTTCCATATAGTTCTTTTCTACTAACTAGGTATTTTGAATGATTTGAACAAGAGACCCTTATACTTATTTATATATTTATTTATATATTTATTCTTAATAATAATTTTATAGTAATAAAAAATTATTAATTATTAATATAAAAAATATATAATAAAACAAAAGATTAGATTATAGAAATAATTAGTTCTATAAAATTAGAAAGTTATTTAAAGGAATTTCTTTATACCTGCTCCTGAAGTAGAAAGCGTTCCATTTGTTCTTGAATAGCGTCTTTCAAAAGGGCTTCTGCTTCCTCATTGAATATCTTGGTAGAAGATATGATTTCTTGGAACTGCGGTTTATTCGTTTTTAAATAAGTCCGTAACTCAACGAGAAATTTCTTTACCTGTCCAATTTCTAATGAATCAAGATAACCATTCGTTCCAGTATAAATAGTCATTACCTGTTCTTCCACCGTGAGAGGGGATGATTGAGATTGTTTGAGCAACTCGCGTAATCGTTGACCTCTTGCCAATTGATTCTGAGTAGCTTTATCGAGATCAGACGCGAATTGTGCAAAGGCTTCTAATTCTGCGAATTGTGCCAATTCTAATTTTAGTTTGCCGGCTACTTGTTTCATGGCTTTAATTTGAGCGGCAGATCCTACTCTGGAGACGGAAATCCCCACGTTAATGGCAGGTCTGATTCCAGCATTGAATAAATCGGCGGATAAGAAAATTTGGCCATCTGTAATTGAGATTACATTAGTAGGAATATAA